TTTTCGATCTATTCCTAATAAAAGCCAAGACTCGCTTGGTGGAACGGCAAACACGGCAGACTCAAAATCTGTTTCTAATGGAATATCGGTTCGAATCCGATAGCGAGTATCTCATTTATAAATAGGGGCGGATATAACTTAGGGGTCAAAGTTGCAGATTGTGGCTCTGAAAACACGGGTTCGAATCCCGTTATTCGCCGAAAGAATTAAATCTTTTGTCATAAAATATATATTTCATTTTGCCTGCGGCCCTCATCCCTTAGCTTGAATATTTATGCAGAAAAAAGATATATTTCGCAAATATATCTTTTTTCGTGGGCCATACTCTAAAGTTTTTTGTGAAATTGCGGAGGATTCCTTAAAAGGCAGAGAGCTTAGAGGCTGCGATCAGGCCGCCGACTTTCGGCCTGAAAGGCTTTAGCCCTTTGTTTTGTCGGACAGTATTTCAATATTGTGGTGTCCGACAAAATAAAGTCCCCTTAGGGCCCTGCCCATGGAGTGCTAGAAAGATGCAGAGCAAAAAAAATCTTTTTTTTTGTTCGCGTAGCGCCAGGCTACCATAAAGACTAGATTAATGATACGAGGCGCTGAGAACCAACCCCAGTGGCTCCAATTATGCTGTAGTGAATCCATTTATATAAATTTTTATGCTGTAGTGAATCCATTTATATAAATTTTTATGCTGTAGTGAATCCATTTATATAAATTTTTATGCTGTAGTGAATCCATTTATATAAATTTTAGCGATTCAACTGCCGTCCGGAGCGGTTCATGGTGAGACACGGATAGTACCTTGTACAACTATGTACGGTCTCAGCCACTGAAAAATTTGCCCATTGCTATCCCAGGCTAGGACTTGGGCCCTGCCTAACTCAGCGCTACCTATGCAGAAGGTTTTAGGTACTGTGTCGTTCGGCTCCCGCATTACACGTTCACCAGCTAATTCGGGGGAGGATACTTCTTTGCCTCTACAGGCACTATGTGCTTCTTTGGCTCCGGGGGTTGTTGGGTTTCGGGCCGGCTCTACGATTTACTTCGCCGAAATTGCTGAGAAAGAATAGATTTTACAGGTCCTGGTGTTTCATGTACCCAGAAAGCTTTTTGTCATGAACTAAGCCACCGAACTACGCCAATCAAGCCTACGGGCTCGATTGTCAAAGTGAGGCCCCGTCACTTGGTTATTCCCCGTGGACCAAGTAGCCCCCCTATTAGATCCTCACCTTTCTTTCATGTAACGAATAGAGCGTCAAATGGGTGTGACGTTAAACATTGTTGCGCTCAAAACTCATCAACCATGTTTGTTAATGGATAACTTCTGTCCGTTGGCTTGTTCAACCGAAAACAAAAAACATGCGCCGGGTAGAAACATAAGACCAAGAAGTTGTTGAAATACCGATGTTGTTTCCAAAGTAGTCGCTTTTTCCATATCCATATGATTGAAAACAGTGGCTCCTACGTCTTGTCCATATAATAAAACTAAATTTTGGCTGTAGGGGGCTAGAGGTAGCAGCAATTGTGACCATGTATTGTTCGGTGCTTTTTTAGTCAAGTACAAGATACAAGTAGGACCTGCGCTAGAAGCAAGCTGTGCGATCCAATGGCCGCCGCCCCGATTGTTTGGCAGACTATTTTTATTTTTTTTTCTTTCCCTCGGTTCAAATAAAGTTTTACCTTTAATGGTACACAATATATTCTTGATTTGTCGCCATTGTCGGCTTGTCAAGCCACTACAGTGAAATAAAAGAATATATGGATATTGTTTTTCGATATCTTCGGCCCGCCGAAGGGCACTCGACCTTAGGGAGAGGGCTTTTTTTCGTAGAAATTTTCGTTGCATAAGGCCATTTAAATTTTTTTTTTACGAAACGACTATTACGACGCGCGCAACAGGTATGGCCTTTGTTCGGGTCACTGATGAACTAAGTGGACAGGAGGTGCTTACCTTATGAATGTGATACTGGATGGTCAGAGGTACGAGCCTGAATCAAAAGTATAGGTCAGTTTTTTATCAAAGATAAAAACGTTCCAATCATCCTTATTCGTAATCAATAGCCTAAATATGAAAATAGGGTGTCGACAGCCGATAACAATTTGATCAACGATCTACGATGGTTGACGACGGAGGAGAAAAAACATTTGTTTGAATATCGTGTGCTTGAGTTGCGAAGGAATGAAACTGCACAGAGGGGCAAAGCGATCAAGCAGCATGGCTGCTTGATTAGCGAAGAAATAATCTACGTGGAGTCATAACGCGAAGCGCGCTCGATTCAGAAATCATATTATAAGCTGCGGGGATTATTATGTCCGCGAAGGGGGTACGAGCCTCCTGGTTCAGCACTGACTGGGGCGACCAGTCCTGCCCGCGCGCTAAAAGTACAAGTTCACGATGTACCAAGGCATTTCACTTATCCGGGTTCGGCAACCGAGACCTTAGCATGTGAAAAAAGCTCCGGGATTTCGCTCATCCCGAAAAGGATGACCGAGTAGCAGGAGTCGAGCCGGCTCCTGTGTTTGAAGATGAGGATCTGTACCGGCGAATCGGAGTTACGGCACTACACCGAATGGCTGACCTTGGGCCGTTGTCCTCCGTTTTGCCGCGCGCGCGAACGTACGCTGTTCACTATACTCCTTTTCGGGGATGATGCGTGACGAGGTGGCCCCCTAACCTTATCATGGAAGAGATAGACCTAATGTAATGGATTATATCACTAGGAAAAAAGGGGGGTGACTGAACGACATCTTTCTTCTTTTTACAGGGCGTCCACTAGATCAGACAAGCCGCACGGGAAAGAACGGTAAGACCCTATAAATGGAGCCAAAGAAGGACACGTAGTGCCTATGGATGCATTTACCGTCGGGGGACTCCACCTAACTGAAAAGGGGACCTAGCAATAGAAAGGCGCGTGATAAGTGGGTAAGGAGCCTATCTACCTACTAATCGGTCCCCGTTTGGCAAGTTTCACTTTGGCGACGCGGTCCATCGGGCAATCTTCCAAGGTGTGCCTTTCCGGGTTCGACGAGGGAGCTAGGGAGAAAGGCAGGTTAGGGAGCTGTGTGATGGGCGGCCACTATCCCGTACGGTTCGTGGAGCAGTAGCCCGGCTCATCGGTGAGCGAGGTAAACCTACGGCCGTACAGGGGCTCTCTCTCGGGTCATTCATCTCCGATAGAATCATTCAGTTTTGAAATAGCGGCGTGGGAAGAGATAACCAGACTTCCCGCCGGGTGCAGCTTATTTATTATATCGATCGAAACAGATATCGAAGTCATGATGGACTTCTGCGAGCGTCTTTTCCCGTATTTCTCTACCTCCCAAAAATTTTGTAAAGCACCATCGAGTGTTAGCTCTGAAGAATTATAACTCAACATTATACGCAGCATCTGTGGTTAATAAGGCCGCGAGCCCACCACTGTAGAGGAAATTGCGTAGAAAGCTTCTCAAGCAAACTAACTTTTCCTGTTTTCTGGACCGAAGTACGGAGTGCGGACAAATCCCAGGGGAAAAATCATCTAAGTAGTAAGCAACCTGGGGGGGGCCTCAAACAAAAAATGAACCATGAGACGGGTAAAGCATAAGCCTACGAAAGATGTAGCTTTTCGATTAGCTGGTTTTAGTATATACATATGATTGATTATAGATGATAGTTATTTTCCATACAATAAAAGAAATTAGTAACTGAAAACCTTTTTTGATAGGTTCCGGAACAACTTTTTTGTCCGAAAAAAAGGGTATGTTTGTTTGGACCTCCCCCAAAATAAGAAAATGCGGAGCGCGAAGTGATCAACCGTTCCCTAATGTGCCAATGACGCTACGTGGAGTGATTTCATTCTTGTGTAAGGTTGATTTATGGGCTTTTTTTTGGAGTATAGCCAAGTGGTAAGGCATCGGCCTTTGATGCCGAGAAACAAAGGTTCGAATCCTTTTACTCCAGGCCGCCCCCCTGTTTGACGAAAGCAGAAAGAAAGATTTTTGCTCGGTTGAAGGCCCATGGGGCATAAGGCCAGGCTAGCGCTCGTACCAAGAAAATTTGTTTTATTTCGACTTCCCGCTATCACTTCAGAAAAGAGCTTGCGCCCTTTCTTAGCGTCTCTCATCTCATACGAGGTGGTCTCCTTGGAATGCTTATAACCTAGTGTAGGACCCACCGGCGGCCATCTGGTTTATGTCGGTCGGGGGAGTAATAGATCTATGTAATGCTGCTCTCTCTATATAAGATTGGACACCTCATCGATATCAAAATTCTATAGCGAATTTTAGTGCACAGAATTCTCGAAAAACGGATATGATTCCGCACCGGCGACCTATGTCCCTATGTCCTAAAGATATAATATACGATACAGCATCTTTGTTTGCGCGACCCACATAAATAGAAATATGCGCTGTATCTATAATTTCATTCCGAGCAGCAGGCTCCTTCTACGCATGTGGTAAATATATATACCGGGGTCTTAGGTAAAACGAAATCTATAATAAAATCATTCTCGCAATACCAGGTTATTCGTAGATTCCTTTATTCAGATACATTTTTTTGGTTGGTTCTCTCAACATAGCTAAATCCAGAGTATTAAGAAACAAAAATAACCACAATAAATTTTTAATTCCAATCCAATCTGTAAAAGGTAAGCCTACGGAAAAGACTGAGCGAGCCTCCCAACGAAGCCATAACGAAACCTATCCAAATACGGAAAATAAAAGGGAGCTTAATTACTGTCGTATACCAGCCGCCTGTTTCAAAACTTCCGGTTCCGATCAAAGCATATAGATCCGTAAAGAGATTGGTATGTATAGCCACTTTGGTAGTGCTCGTTTCCTGATTCGAAAAATAGAATCTTTTTTCCGGGAACATAGTCAACCAATGTGAAAAACTGTTATGTTCGAGAACTGTAAAGCCCTTCTTTCGTAAAGAAGTGTGCGTAAATCTACCAGCCATTTCTGGCCCTCGTCCCTTCGGCGAACCACAGAAGTTTCCTCCTCCCGTTGGTGGAGAGCTAAAGCCTCTACCGTCGGTCGAGAGCTTCGCACCTTCGGTAGGCCAGGATTGCAACAGGGCAGGACGTGATTCGTCATGCTCAAACATTAATGGGTTTGTCAGGGACGGTTTATAAATGATTGAATTACCACAAATAGAGTGAAAAGTGGGCCCATGTAATTGATCAATACCTCGCAAAGTGCTACGAACCTTTCCCATATGTAGTTCGGAACCCAAAGGTGTTTTCCCCGTAGATTGTATCTTTTTTGCGTTGGGCAGAATTACACCCATAATAAAGATGCAAACTCCTCCATGTGAAAGCTTCATATTAACGGGAGCTTTTCGAAAGTAATAACCAACAGTCATCGGTCTACTCGGTAGGGCGCGAACAAGAAAACATCTACTCCAATTCAAGTTATTTCTTCTCAGTGACGATATAATAAGCTTGCGTCTTCTCTGCCTATGAAAAACAAAGAAAGGAAATTTGTGCCTCGCTAACCTATCGCGCCTATGATGAGACGATAAAAGGAACGTACGGAAGAGGAAGAAACAAAGCACACCGCAAAAAGATTCTAAATATGAAAAGTCCCCCATGAATTTGATAATAGTAAAATAAGAAAACAACAACAAGGCCCGACGCAGGGCCCGTACACTGTCAGCCAGGCTCCCGGACTTTGTTTTGTCGGACACCACAAAACCAAAATACTGTCCGACAAGGGCCGCCGGGGACTGTATGACAAGAAGGGGAGGAAAAGATGGACGAAAAAAGGAAGGAATTGACAAGGCTTTTTCATCCAGAAAAGAGGAAATATATTGGATTTTTTCAGGTGAGCTTCTCTCAATTATGTTGGGTAACAGAAGGGGTCTTGCTCTCATCGAAACTATCCTTTTTGCTTCGTCCAGAGAGCGCATGAACCCCCTGGAATGTATGAGAACTAAAACAAGTAATAGAGATGTAGAAATAGGTATTACAGTACCATTAGAAAAAGGAGCACCTGTGGAAACATCTCTACTTACCAACCATTGAAATAGTATGGGTGCTGCTGTGCCACAAAGCACAACCAGAAAAATAGAAAAAAAGAAAAAATTCTGTAGTTGGACCATCTGCTCTATTCGTTTTGATTATTTCGCTCCCTCGGATCAGAGAATACGGTCTATTCCCTCGTGTTCGCTCCCATGAAGAATGCGTACAGAAAAAAATCTTTTTTAGGTCCGAAGGTCTCGACCAGCGAGAGAGGAGTGTATCTAATTGAAATGAAGTAGCCTCCTTCTGTCCCGATACAGCGCAAAGTGCTGGATCGGGCTAAAGTCACTTATAATAGGTAGCTTTTTCATTTGGGCTTTCTACTTGCTCCGTATACAATGACTTCGTCGCGACCTTCTGTGCCCTCCACCATGAGCTTTGCTAAACGATCGGATCGATACGAGTGCGCAACTAGAGTGCTTCGTGAATGCCACAAGATCTGGTTCACAGGTTTTGAGACCGTAGGATTTCGGTTTGATGATGGAACAGATAATGCCCCAACTAGCTGGGTACCTGATTGCTGCTTCATTCTGAAGAGAGAAATAAAAGATATGCTGGTAATTATGGAGAAAAAACACCATAAAAAGATTCCTCGTGTCGAATCTGTAGCAAAACTATGAACGGAAGCTAGCAATCCGGAACGCACAAAAAAAGTTCCTGAAATACGACATAGAAAAGTAACCGTATTGAGAAACAAGGTCCAATCATTCAATTTAGGTAAAGTGACTGAATGAATACAAGCCGTAGCTAATACCCGAGGCATGAAAGAAGCATTTTCTACGGGATCCCAGAACCACCAGCCGCCCCAGCCTAATTCATGATAAGCCCACCAACTTCCTAGCAATATGCCTACCGTTAAAAAGCACCAACATGTCAAGATCCAAATTTGAATTTGTTTCCACACTACCGTATTCGCGCCACGGGTCCCACCAAAATGAAGATACATAGTATTTGTTTCACGAACAACACTTTTAGCCCGCTCTCCATGGGCCAATGACCCAAAGGGCACACATAGAGCGGTTCTCGTGTGTGGAAATCTACGACCCATTTCCGGCCTTCGGACCTTACTTGGCTTCACCGGAAAAGGACCAAAAAATAAAAATATATTATTCAAACGCGGCCCGTTTATTATTCCAGATAAACATAAGCAGAAGCCAATAGCACTTGCGACGTATCCCGCATAAATGCAAGGAGGATGTATAGCTAATATGGGATCTTGTAAAACAGGATTTAGTTCCGCAAGTGATTTAGTACAAACAAATGAAATTCGAACGAAAGGATTGGAACTTGCTAATAAAAAAATGGGAAAAAATAAAGCAATGCCTTTATAAATTTGCTGTTCATCCATGAGCGAAATTGCCCGCTGGTCGAGACCTTCGGGCGAAAAATAAATATTTTTTTTCTCTCCGCCCTTTGCTTGTTCCGATACATTGCTGGGTCGGGCCGGGTAACAAAAAAGGAATCCGTAAAAACTTGGGATCCAACACCATAATAACAGACTACCCTCATGATTAGACCAGCTTCCTGATATTTTATAAAACAAAGGCGCATTAGCATTTGAGTTGGTGGATACGTTGTAATTGGAAAAGTCGGAAGGAATATAACAGAACAAGATACCAAAGAGAGACATAGTGAACAACAAAAAATAGAGTGAAACAGCCACGGGACGCAGCTTGTTAGTCAACGCAACGGAAATACTCAGTACTAAAAAATAATGGCCCAATTCCGGTGACGTAACATTATAAACTTTGCTTATAATTGGCAACAAAAAAAGATTTTTTTGCCGTACAACTGCTGGGTTCGTTACGGCATTTGGCATGCCGATTATGAGTCCTACCAACCTCAATAACGGAAGATTACACACGTCGCAAGCTAGCCTCTTGAAAAACTCTCACAGAATAGCTTCTATGAACCCTATAGGGGGGGGCCCAGCATAGAGCCATACGCGCCTTGCCTTTTCTACGAATCAGCAAGCAGAATTGGCGAACAGCTCTATCAGTTGCTTCTTCACGGATCATGGAAACTTTGTGTTCTTCATGATTGACGTCATACATCATGGGCAGTATTTACCCATCAATACGAGATCTTAGGTATAAAAAAAATATATATATTTTTTTTGTACCTAAGGCCGCCTACTTTAGCCAGGATTGACGGGGTCCATATAACGAATAAAAAGAATTCTTTGACGAGGTTTTTCAATGAAAGAAACTTACCCTGGAGCTGCTACGGCCTGCTGGTTCTTAACCCTCGAACCAATAGGGGATAGCCCCTTTAAATGTTTCAACCAACAAGGCCCGCCGCACTACGTGCCTTGCGCGCGTTTTCTTTCCCATAGGCTTTTGGCTCCTGATGACAAAAGGCCCGCCGCAGGGCGGGGCGCTGTCAGACGAGACCAGGTACTGTCCCACGTAGAGAGAGAAGAAGAAACTGACGAAATAAAAATTATTGACAAGGCTCCAGGAAAGTCATTGGCTTTTTCGCTGTAAATAAAAAGATATAATTATTTGACGTGTCTCCAAAATGAACAAAATCCCAGTTAGAAAGAAAGAGCTAGCAAAGATTAAAAAGATTGGAATGGGCATAGAAATATGTATTGAAGTACCAAATTGGCTAATGCTCGAAGGTTGATGCAATGTATTCCACCAGTTGACAGGAAACTTAATTATTGGTATATTGATTGGCCCTATACATATAGAAATAGAAGCAACATCCGCAGAAAACTCTTGAAAACGCAGTGCACCCAGGTAAATGAAAAACAAGATTAATACAGAGGTTAAACGAGCATCCCATACCCAAAAGGTCCCCCACATAGGTTTTCCCCAAAACCCCCCGGTGACTAGGGTAAACCATGTAAACGAAGCACCTATTTTGGCACCGGTTTTGGAAAATAACTGAAAAAGGGGATGTTTTGTTAATAAGAATGACACACTGCTAATAGCCATTGCGATATAAATAAGTAAACTCATCCAAGCTGCGGGAACATGCACATAAATAATGCGATAATTTTCACCCTGTTGAAAATCGGATGGTGCTACCCAAATACTTAAATAAATAGCTATCGCTGTTGGGAACCAGCAAAATCCAATGAGAATTTGCGCGTAGCGGAAAGAGCAGCACATAAAGAGAAAGGGACGTAATAACGGGACATACATAGTAATTTTCTAGCTTTTGTCAAACAAAAACGCGAAGCGGGAAAGCTAAAGCAAACCTGCGCTGCGCGCCGTTCCAGCCGTTTAAGCCCCGGGACCTCGGTTCTATAAGCCAAAGTTCGTTCGTAAAGCCCTTTGCGCTTTTACTGAAACGCTTATTTCACGGAAATAAAAAAAAAGATAAGTATTTTACTTTTCATAAAGTGGAACTTACGCGGACCGCTTTTTCGATTCAAAAAAGATTATTTTTTCATGGAATAGAAAATGCTGTTTTTTTCCCACTTTATTAAAGGGTCGACCAAAGTGAGACACTCGACCAAAGGAATTTATCTACTTCCTAGGTCGCCCGCGTCGACGGACATCGGTTTTTGCAATACCTTTGAGATTTTATTATATGATTATTGAATGAAATCAATGGTTTCAAGCAATATGATTGTAAAGGTACCTCTGGCGCATTTTAATTAATTCGCCGAAACACGTTCATAGAACGTAAAATACAATTACTTTTACTTCCCCGTACTTGCATACACTATACAAGGATTTCTTTTCTAATATTCACACGTCTGACATAAAAGGTGGTGTTGATTTGGACCTTTCGAAAGACGGTTCGTACTCGAACGTAGTATTATAACCCGACGTGGTGACCCACATATTTATTCACAGGCTTTTCGGAAACACAACCTTTTTACGTTGTCACCATAAACCTATCCGCCATAAGGGAAACAATTTCCGCCAGTGAACGAGCCGCCGGAGTCGACTGGGCCTTTGGGAAGAAAGAAGAAGTCGCTCTCGAGCTATGGTACAAAGACTGGAATTACGGTGAGCTTCATCAACACCGCGGCGAATTAGCTTAGGTGCATGACCATGCCAAAGGAGATAGTTGCGAATACTAAACACGATTACTCGACTATCGGACAAATCCACCAAGTCCTCCATTGCCGCGGGGCGGAGATACAGACGAAGCGGATTTTATCGTCTTACAGACCGTCAAGTACTTCGGTACACTGTTGTAACAATTTGACCGTGGGGTACGTAAGATTTGATAGCTTCTTTTCTCGAATTTTTTCACCACCCTTGAGCGGCACAACACCTTCAAATTTCAAGGCGGCTATCGTTCATCCCCCTGCCCCTTTTAGCCTTTCGTAACGGCCTCCCGGCGGTTAATCAAAGGGTTAGGGGCGGCATATATGCCGAGGTCTCTTTCACGGCAGCGTGCACACTTCCACTTTTTATGTTCAGGGTCGATCAAATCGAGACACTTGACCGGAGGAAAAATTGGTGAAAAGAATTTGAAATCATTTTGCTAGTACGGTTTGAAAAGTGATTGAGACTAGAATGGGAAAAAGAAATAGGAACAAAAGTAAATATCCTATTAATGAAATAACATGGAACCATTCTGTTTCGATGGAGGTACAAAAAACGATTAACGGCAATAAAGTGGGTAAGGTTGTTAGATTTTGCAAGCTGTTCCAACCATTGGATGTGATTCCAGGAGCCGAACGAGAATGAATACCACACATAAGAGTAAATATCTGGCTTCCTATAATAATAGTGAACCAATTCATTTTGGATTGATCAAATTGGTACAGAAGTTGTAACACGGGAAAACTACAGAAAACACCACTTATTTGAAGAACCCAGTGACCATACGATTTAGAAAGTAGGATTTTTTGCGAACAATAACCGCTTAAATAATACAATTCGAGTGTACCGTCTTCAAAATCATTTTGAAAAAAACGTTCAGGGAGAGGGGCAAACAACAAACAAATCCAAATTGGACCTAAATGAAAATGACATGAGAAATCTTTGGAAAAGCCTATCATTGAAGGCATGACTACGATATACAACAGAAATAGAGAAAAAGTAGTTATTAGTATAGATAAATTGAGTGAAATATGTTGATAAAACAGTTTCATAAAAATTTTCAAGGCACGTAGCGCCATCGAGAGAAGTTCTTTTTTTTTAGTTCTCAGACCCAAATATATATATTTTTTTTTTCGTGGAACTACGCCGCGAATGGACTAAATAAATACGGGGAAGGCCCAGAAAATGCGTTGAGGCCAGAGATGGAGAACGCGTTTTCAAGAGTCTCGTTCCCTTCTCTAACCCGCTCCCCCATCGTCAAGGGAGACAGCCGCCAGTAAAGATGCGTAGTCAAGTGTAGTCGCCGAGGAGGAGACAGTAAGCAGTGGAAAGCTACGAAAAAAAATATATATATTTTTTTTACATTGTAATATTTTGGGCTTCAGCTCTCGATCGAAGCGAGAGGCACGTAGTGCTCGACCCGAACCTTCGGCCCGTAGGGAGGGCTGCAACACCCCCGGCGGAGTCTCTGCCAATCTACGGGATTGGCCGGGCTTACCCGTGGCTGACGACGACGCTGGCCGGGGCACAGCAGAGACAAGTTTTTATCGGTTCGCTAATCGAGCAGGACAAAGTAACAGCGTTTGATTCTTTCAAAGCCTTTTTACTTTAACCTTTGGCCTCTGCGATCTCTTCGCAAGAAGGACTGTTTTCGCAATCAAATTACAGAATAAGTATACAAACTTTATAGAATCATCATTCACTGGAACGGGATAAGTTATTAATTTATGTAATCTGTTTGGAATATTAGAATCCACCAAAGCTACAATAGGTATTTGTAATTGATTAGCTTCAAGTATAGCCATGGAATTTTGATTTGCATTTATTATTATTAAACAATCCGGAATATTGTGTGTCACGATTCCTTCAAAACATTTTTGCATCTTTCTAAAACGTGGGAAATAATCGAAAGGCGAAGATGTAAAAGCGTCTTTCAAATTGGGATGTGCAGAGAAATCTTGAAAGTGTTTTTGTACTCTTCTCATATGTTTCCAATTGGTCAAAAACCCCCCAATCCATTTGTGATTGATATAGCTCTGATTGGTTTTTTTTGCCATTCGTTGAATTATTCTATTATATTCCGGATTGGTATTTACCAATAATAAATGGCCTTTTGCACCAATGATAGATCCAATCAAATTACAGGCCCTTCGTAAACAAATAAGTGTTTTTTCTAAATCAATAATAGCCATTTCATTTCTAAATCCGTACAAATATCCCTGAAAATCAGGAGTTGGTATCCGATGGCCCAGATATGCGTTTGTACTCAGTAATTTTTGAATGACCAACAAATTAGAATTGCACATAGTTCCTTTTTTCTTTTCGTTTAGATAGCTCAGGTGGTTAGAGCAAAGGACTGAAAATCCTTGTGTCAGTGGTTCGAATCCACTTCTAAACACAATAAGGGTCGGGTGGGACGGCGGCCCCCCCGTTATCGGATGTGGGGCCGGGGGGGGGGCCACCGCCCGCTCGGGCGAATGGCACTAGGGATCGCGGCGGCGGGGCTCCACGCACCATCGTAGCCCCGTATAAATAATCAATCTCGAACGCCGTTCACCCCTACCCCCGGAATGAACGTTCGTCGAACCTCGGATACTTTATTACCTCGCTCCCGGTATATGAAGTTGTTTACGAAAGAAACGCTTCCCAGAAATAGGCTTTAATGAGCCAGTCCTCGGACATTAACGCTCATATGCTGGGTACGGAGGCGTCTGCTGGGGCGGCGGCTTATTGTATTGGCCCTAAGATCGGCGGCGGCCTGGAGCATAACTAATAAAGGATGAGGCGCTTGGTACTTTGTGTTTGCTTTTCGGGAAAAAGTGACAAATTCGAACGATCACGTTTAGCTCAATCGTACATTTTAGCAATCAAATGGTACATTTTTGCAATAATAAATGGCAAAGGAAGAAGGCAACGACGGGTGAACGATTTATCGCAGAAATGTACCATTTCTCGTGTACCTTAGTGAGTGTCGCGAGAGGTGAACCCATTTCCCTTATCCTTCTTCGCCGCCATCTCTGGTAACCGAATGTACCAGCAGAAACTCACATAATTTTTGAACCTTTTCTCATCACAAAAATCATGAGGGAAAAAAAGAAAAAGGGTGAGGTTCTTAGCACAATTACTGGAAATTATGCATCTACAATTGGGTTTAGTAATGGGCATCAGAATGATAAAGAAAAGGATAATAATGCCCATATCATGATTATTCCCAATGATGTATTTATCATTGGAAATAGTAATGATCATAGAAATTGTAGAAGAATGATCACGATGATCATAATTGAATTACAATCATCGTGATTATGATTATCAACACGAGGATTAAGATTCATATATATATATATACAGCAGATATATCCTTTCAATATCCTTGATCATCATTATGACGATGGGAGAGATCATCATAATTAACCCCGTCCTCGTGTTGATTTCCCCACCATTCAGATAATGACCCTATTTGTTGGATTACTGATCCTACTGGATAGTAATAATAATAATGTTGATGTCTATCCATCGACTCGATTCTCACTTCATTCGGATCATTCATATATGTATATGATCGAATCATATACATATTTTCTGTTGTAACTCCTCGTTTCTATCCAGATCACCGGATTGAGATGAAAGATTCATAAAGAGAGGCTTGTATCTCATTGTTTTCTCAGTCCCCCCCCCTATTCCCGTTTAAACCATCACGGCCGGGCTTATTCCGTCATATACTTCATTACCCATATTTTCTATTTCTCACTAAAAAAATCTATTTTTTTGCCGCTGGCCGCTTGTCGTTCTCACCGTCTACGTTGCATACGGTGGGGTGGGTAAGCTTAAAGGTTAGTCGAGATCTTTGTACTTAGTAGGTAATAGGTTAGTTACAGGAACAATAGAATCGTAAAGTAGGCTAAGGACGGATTCGAACCATCTTTATAGGATTTGCAATCCAATACATTACCTTTATGTTACTTAGCCATTTCTTAGACCTTTCGGACCGGAATAAAAAGGAATATGAAAAACAACAGGATTGGCATCGGCCAAAAACGCTTTGTCACAACCATTAATATGACTCAAGCGTACCAACGGACTTTTTTTATAACATCATTTTTTAATACCACCTCGAAAAGGATACAGCAACGTATTCAACTACCGATTGGTATTTGATAACCATCTCTTTCCCTTCACTTAGTTCAACCTTATGAAAGGAGCTGAATTTTGGCATATGTGATGGCCGTTGCTACCTACTTTGTTTCATTGGAGCCGTTGTCGATTCGGAATCCCGGCCGGGGATTCCATAGTTTTTATTGTATCGAACATTATCAAATGCAATATATGTTCAATAAAATTCTTTTCATATTACGTGAAAAATAAAAGGAAACTGCGTAGCATCTCTGCCACCTATAGTCCCGTGCGTGCCATTCATTCAGGTCCCTCTCCCAGCCAAAGAAGTCTCCTTCGGACCCATGGGCACGTAGTCGGGGAGCAGTATAAGGCCCCGAGGGGGGGGCCCGTAGACCTTAGGGAGAGGGCGTGTAGATTAAGTGAAGGCATGTAGTGCTCGACCCGAACGCTTTACGTAATCTTCGCTCCACCTTATTCCACGCGGAAACATCTATTTTCGCAACATCACGGAACAAGTACGCCCTTTGGTCTTCCATTGCGAATACTAAGAATTTATAACAAGGTGTATCCAGTCAAATAGCCCGACTCATGCTACGTAGTATAACTTCCTTTATGGTTACAGATAAGTATAGCAAGACCGATAGTTCTCTCGGGCTTACTTGGTTATCGTTCCCGTCACGATTTATTCCCGTGATTTGGAAGAGTTGACCGACGGCGAGGTCGGATCTCTAGCTCTTGAATCGATTCTGTCTCCAGTCACGGCATTCTTTTCAAATTCGAAAAGCATGCGGGCACTCTGAGCGGCGGCGTTTAGGTCTAGATAAAAAGTTCAAATTCACTTTGCTTTGGTAGCGACTTTTCTATTCAGCCCTTATATTTCTGTTTATATTTACGAATTCAAGGATATGCTAGCCAGTAAGGTGGGTCCTCCGTTTATTGCGACGAGCCTCACTTGGTGCTAAGCCGAGAATGAAGCGCATAGAGCCTACCAAATACTACTATCTGGTAGGAAAGAATTCATTATCTCCACCCAGGCTCTTCCTAATCTACATAAATCTTGAGTATTTCGTGCCTCAGGCATGGTCCGGCGGGGACAAAGGTTATCGCTTATATATGGTATTATACATATTATGTCTCTTCTGTTAACCCGACGCCGTCCCCTCTCCCCCCCTTTTTCGGGCCACAAGGGTTAGGGTCGATTTTAGTATATCGGGTTGTTCTTAGTTTGGCTGCATTTTGATTGATCAGCCATGAATGGTCATTGTTTTGACAAAAACAAAAGTAAACGGTTATGCTAGAAGGTGCAAAATTAATTGGAGCAGGAGCAGCGACCATTGCTTTAGCGGGAGCTGCTGTAGGTATTGGAAACGTTTTTAGTGTGCGCCTCGCCAGAGCGCGTTTGGATCAGCGAAGGTTAACAGATTATCGCACGGCCTTAGCCCTAACCTGTAGCGGGAACAGACCGCAGGGAACCATAGCATGGGTTTCAGTCGAATCTCGTCGCACGGTGTTCGCGAGTGCTTCAGAGTCAAGCGTTACTCCCTCCAACGAAGGAGGCCCAGAGGAAGGCACTAAGGGCCAACTAAACCCTTTGTGCAAACAACCCCATGGGGGAAACTGCAGGAAGCAGGAAAAGTCGCTCACTAGCCTAAACGACGAGCAAACAACCAAACGTGAAAGCAAGGGATCACCCCAATGGACCCCGAAGGGGTTAGCACCTAGGTGCCAAACCCCGGAGGACCAAGGTATATCCAAAAATGTAATGGGTGACAGATCAGTCATAAGTACTCCGAGGGATACACTGGGCAAACCAAGTTGCGTATACGACGATGCCCGTAATGTGAAAGACTCTGAGGGAAGGACTGTAGATGGTAATGTGCCACCACAGAAAGGCGCGGAAAAAACTTTTTTATGTCAAGCATCCCGCAGGCACGTAGTGCGAAGACAAAAGGAGAGGGTCGACCAACAGGAGAGGACGGGAAATCGAGGACTGAGAAAAGCTGAAATATTTTTCTTTGGGAGTGTAGTGAAACCGGCGGAAGCAACTACTAGAACTAAGGCCAATAGAAGTGAGTTTGGACCAGTGACGCCTCCCGCGCTCGGTCGCGTCTTCTATGAAGACATTTGCAATATAGACAACCTCAGGGCTGGCTATGAAGGGCCAAAAGGAAATGTAGCCCCGGGAATCGACAGTAAAACTAAAGCGGACATGACCGACAAGGGCCTTGAAAAACTATCCAGAAAGTTGAGAAGGCAGGCATATGCCCCGAAACCCGCCAAACGGATAATGATTCCTAAACCAGATGGCGGCAGTAGGCCCCTTTCTATTGCTCCGACGGTTGACAAAGTTGTGCAATCCACTTCAAAAGGACTCATGGAACCGCACTTTGAGTTGCTTTTCAGAGACTCAAGCCACGGGTTCCGCCCCGGGAGAAGCTGTCATGAAGCCCTGCGAGACCCACGTTACTCGTGGACGGCACCGACTTGGCTTGTACAAATTGATATTAAGAAAGACTTTGACAAGATTCATCACGACCTGCTTATTAAGGAGATGGGACCAGTACTGCGATCTAAAGCACTGCAGGATCTTATGCGGAAGCTACTTAACGCAGGATACATAGATGTATATAACCTTACGGATCGAACGGGATACAACACAGAGGGCGTTCCGCAGGGCTCTATAATATCCCCGCTTTGTACCAATATCTTCCTACATAAGTTGGATTGCTACGTCGAAGACATACTCATACCCAAATACAATGTAGCGAATATGCGCCTCGCGTCGGGAGAATATAGTAGGAAAAGGGTTGATATCCATTCAAAATACAAAGCCTTCTTCAAGTACTATACAGAATTGGGGCAGGCCATCAAAAACATCAAACACCTAGAATGGATGAACCGCGAGCAACAAAAAAAATATATTTTCGTAAAAAAAAAAGATTTTTTTGTAAATTTATTCTTTTTTCGAAACCCTAAAGTTTTGTGCCCTTTGGGCCGAGAGACGCTTCCAGAAATGGCTGAGAAAGAAGGATTAGAAAGACTTAAGTACCTACGGTACGCGGATAACATAATTTTAGGTGTTATAGGCACCAAACGAGATGCCCTGGATATTATAAAAGCCGTGCAAAACTTCCTGCAGGAAGAACTGAAGTTGGACATAAACGAACATAAAATCTTACACGCAGAGTCCGGGATGGCCAAATACTTGGGCGCATTAGTAATATATTACGGCACCCGAAGTGTGGAAATCTCAAGCACTGGCAAGATATCCGGTGTCAACCAAGTAAGACTCCGATCTCGTCCACAACTAATTGCTCCCATAACGGACTTAATAACTAAAGCCTTGGAACTTGGATATGCGAAAAAAAACGCCAAGGGCTTGGCTCGGGCAACCTCCAATCCACGATTGGCTTCCTCGGAGGACAAACACATTGTTACCCACTTCTCATCGGTGATACGCGGCATTGTTAACTACTATTCATTCGTGAACAAGCGCTCTTCCCTGTGGAAAGTTGTGTCCATCTATAAAAAGTCCTGCGCGCTAACCCTGGCCAGGAAACACGGCTTACGGTCAGCCAAGGCTGCTTTACCCAAATCTGGTCCGAACCTGCGGATCACAGAAAAAGGCAAGGAGGTTGCGTCACTATACTACCCCACCTCTCTAAAAACTACAGGAAAATTCCATGCTACTAGGTTCAGTCAGGTTACTATACTCGAGGAAGCATATTATGGAGTCAGGTGACTACTATATTCGAGAAACCCCGTGATGGAGTGGCGTGGATGGAGCGGGCACCTACTCACTCACAACGATAGGCTCTTCTATCTATCCAGCGCCTCCTCCGTCAATAAAAAATCTGTTTAGGTCCCCCGCCCGCTGGTCGAGTGTCTCGCTCTGGTCGACCCTCTCTCTCTGGTCTTCGCGCCTCTCCCCCTCTTGTTCCTCTAGCACTCGTGCATGGAAATCTACGAGCCATTTCCAGTCTGCGGAGCCTTTCTTATCAGCCATTTAGGCTTAGGCTAGTTAAAATTTTTTTCGCAGCTTTAACTGTATCACTTGGGACTCTTTCGAAATATCCCGGTCTCGGCGCTCCCGCTAGGGCAACCATAGCCGAATTGAGGAAGCGGATCACGCTATGCCTACAATGACTTAGTTAGGAGGAGGTGCAGGGGGGTAGTCGCGGGCGGCGCCCCCCCCCCCCCCCCGTCTAGGGGGGGCCGGTAGCGCTTATACGGCCAAGCTACAGAAGCTGTAGAAATTGCCATGGACGAGCCACATGCGGGGAAACTCGCACGTGTGGTTCTGACCGGGGGGGTAGGAACCCTATCGGTATTCTTTGATTCATTCTGTTGCGCGAAATCCATCATTGGCTAAGCAATTATTTGGTTACGCTATTTCGGGTTTTGCTCCAACTGAAGCTATTGCTTCGTTTGCCTCAATGATGGCATTTTTAATATCATTCGTCTTTTAATGTGCTGCAAATATTTATTCTTCTTTTCTTTCTGATTCCCTAAAACGAGCACCTCAGGGCTCGAACGTTTCGTACGTTCGAGCCCTTCCCTCGCCGCGCGCGCGTGAAAGAGCTAAGGAAAAAGAAACAAGGGGTATTTATTTGACCTCTGCATCCGCTTAGACAGTAGAGCCCCCGGGCTTCAGCTCGCGGCACCTAGAAGGCTTTGACTCACCACCCCGGGATAGGTCAGAGAGCAAGAAACGTAAAAGGAAATAAATCTTTTTTCCATATCTTTTTCTGCTCACTTTTACAGGGTCCAAAGGGGATTCAATTTGGCTTGTCGAACCCCTTCTTTCTTTCGTAAAGCCAAGGAAATCTACAAGCCATTTCCGGCCTTCGTCCGGAAATGGCTTGTAGATTCTTCGGACTCCTTTGCCTCGACGAAAGGAGGCACGTAGTGCGAAAACCTGAAGGATAGGTGCATAGCACTCGACCAGACGATTGGGGGAGCGGGGCGCCTCTTTTTCGTTTGGTTCTCTACTCCACATAGCGCCGCCCGCGAGTGGGCGGCTTAATTTGCTATGTTAGTGGGCATAGCGAATCCAGGGCTTATAGTTTAATTGGTTCAAACGCACCGCTCATAACGGTGATATTGTAGGTTCGAGTCCTACTAAGCCCATATTCCATAAGACCAAAGTAATGACCGTTGGGCCGAAAGACGGTACAAGGATGCATATTACATTTCGCGCTAGATTTATGTAATAGTAGATCCATCCACCCGCGGCGGCTTGGCAGCTGGGTGATGTGTTGAAGTTGATTCCGAACTTTGCTATAATATTGTTTTTGGGAGAAGCGAATGAAGGCCGTAGGGGGGAGGGGGGGGCGAGAAAAGCGCATAGCGCTGCGACGAGAGGCTGGAGGCCTGCGTCGTATAGTAATTGTCCACACAGCACTGAAAAAAAATATATATCTCTTTTTTTCATTCTCCTAGGAACCGAAAAAGGGGCCCCGCCTGCCAACCGTAACGAAGTAGAAAAACCGACAAAAAGGAAGAACTGATAAGAAAATAAAGAAACTGACGGGACACTAGCCGAAATAGCTGAGGAAGAACTGCATTACGAAGAAAGAACCCTCTCAGCCGGCGAAGTGCGCGGAGATCTACAAGCCATTTCTGGTCCTCGGCTCCTCGTTCGGACCCAGTTCTAAGCTATCTCTTGACCACTTCTTTGATTGGTAAAGCGGTCAATAGATAGCTGTGACCAAATATCTGATGGTGGCTCTCTCCACTTCGTTCTCTCGCTCATCCTAGTTTTTCTGTTTCCCAGTTCCAAAATGTGAAAATAAAAAAATATATCTATTGTTTTATCTATCGCTACGCGGTGGATGAATCGCTATACGCTCTGTTCATGGCTCGCATTTTGGGTCAGAATTGTTTTTCACGAATCTGTTGTCCAATTAAGGAATTTAAATTATCATAATCAAGAATCTACGGGTGTATAGCTCAGTTGGTAGAGCAATAGGCTTTTAACTTAAAGGTCGCAGGTTCGAGTCCTGCTATACCCAAACTTCGGATCTAGTAATTCCGGCAGTTCGTATACGCGTCCAAAGATCACTTAGCGGAGGGATCATTACGAGCCATTGCGCTAAGCCTAACAGGCGAAAATTCGATATATATATAAAAAATGGAAAAATTTGTGGACCAAGCTTGCGTGTTTCCCGGCTCAGAGAAGGAAAAATGTATTATTCTCTTCTCTTCATCCCTGTTCAACCATGCGAGCATAACTGAGTTAAGCGAAGCACGCACTTTGTAATGGCATTATAAAAATTTTTCTACGATCGTAACTTCGTTACTCAACTTGCATTAGCTGAACGTTAGGGCGCAGCTAAACCTTCGTGGATGGCTGCTGGGGTCGGGCACCCCTACTACGGCGTTACCTGAAAAGAATCATTATAGGCTCTGGCCGCGGGTTTGTGAGACAAAAAAAGGGTTCTCGTCCCTGCGGGCAGATACTGTAAAGTTTCAGGTCCGGATACTCTACGAAATATTTCTTCGTTTGACATTTTCCACCCATAGGTGCGATGCTTCTATAAATGGCTGAGAAAGAATGCGCGTAGCAGAAAAAATCTAGATTTTTCTACCCCTCTCCCGGTCGAGGTGGCTAAAACAGTTTCTTTTAACCACGCTTTTATCTTCTATATTTTCTTTTCATCCGAGGCCTAGTGATTGATTGCATAACTTCAGGGGGTTGGCGGATATGATGGAATTGGTAGACATGCCAGGTTTAGGTTCTGGTGACCACAATGTTCGTGGGGGTTCGAGTCCCTCTATCCGTACGAATTTAAATTGGTTCAATCGATTTTTGTACCGCGGCAAAATAAAATATTTTGTTTGGGTAAATCAGTTTCTTTGCCCGACAGGCCCCCTGGGGAAACTGTCAGACAGTCGCGGGCCCTTCCTTGTCAGACAGTATTTCGGTTCCGTGGTGTCCGACGAGACAAAGTCCGGAGGGGGGGGCGGTCAGACAAAAGAGTCCAAGTCCTATACCTTTCGTTTGTTTCCGCATCGCGTGCCTGCGGGCAGATACTTTTAAGTTTCTGCGCCTTTTTTTCTTTCGTAAAGCGGTCTCCTTTGGACCCTTCCTTTGGGCCCACCGAGGGGCCGAAGGCGGGGAGAAATGGCTTGACGATTTCCGCCCACGAACACCAGAGGGAGAGGTGGCTCCTCGACCCTCTCCTTATAGGTCGAGTGCTCAAGGAAGGGGGGGCCATAGGTTCCGGGGAAACGCATTGAAGAGAATGCAGTTGATTGATTCGTTGACATACCCACGGATGGAGAGGGATTCGAACCCCCGGTATTCTCGATACTTCGGTTTTCAAGACCGACTCTTTCAACCGCTCAGACATCCATCCCTTTCGTAATAAGCTCTTGAGCTTGAAGCGAACAATAAGAAACCTAATATTCAATTACTATGTGAATTAAAGTTCAGAGAATACACGAAAATTTTTGTTTCGTTTGGCTAGACTCGTAGGGCTCGACCCGAACTCGAAGGGCCCAAAGCACGGAGTACGCGACCCGAGTGGGAAGGCCCGAGGGCTAGAAATGGCTTGACGATTTCCGCGCACGAGCACCAGAAGGATAGGTCTTGGCGAAAACGTTCGAGCCGGAGTCGGAGTAGCCCGGCGGGCTATTCCGTATTCCACGGGGCTTCGCGTAAGTCATTCACTAAACATGACCGTTCGAAATCTGCAAGAGCTGCTGTCGGAGAAGGAGGAGGATAAAATCTATAGATTTTGTGTGCCCTCTACCAAAGAATGAACAACGTAGACGCGTCAGCAGCCCAGAGCTTTATTGGCTCCATTAGCATGGGGGGTGTAGCCGATCGAAGAGCGAGAACAAGCTAGTCAGTGAGAATAGCTCCACTTTCTCCCAGTAGCTAGATCTGTCCCTAAGCCTCCCTCTCGCATAACAGCTTTATGCTCCGTGCCTCGCTTACTCCGCGGGCCCGCTTCTTTTCATTCAAGCTTCCCCCCTACAGGCCATAGAAGCATGCCGCAGGAAATAAAAATATCTTTTTCGCCCATACAGATATGCTACTCGTTTAGCCAGCTCCCAGTCTCTAGTCACTGTGTTCAACGAGCTTCGCGATACCCCCAAATACCCTCATTTCGCGAATCAAACAAGTGTTGATCATGAATCATCGGCGATAATGATGGATGGTAAAATTCTATTTTTTTTATCAATGCGGATATAGATTAAAGGTAAATTATCTGCCTCCCAAGCAGAGGATATGGGTTCGATTCCCGTTATCCGCAATGGCTAAAAAAAAACGAATTAAACTTCATATGTTTGCATCAAGATTTAAAGTTTGTCGCCAAATTTTGGAAAATGTTTGGCAGACCAAAAAACTTACTCTGAAACAAAAATTACTTATTTCGGAGCTTAGGAGGAACAAGAGAAATAAAAAACAATCTGACTTTTCCGTACAATTGCGAACTATGAAAAAGTTGTCCCTTTTTTATGGAAATTTACCAATGAGAAAGCTGCAAAGGGCTAAAACACGCACTTATATGGATAAGAAAAACAGTTTGCTATTCGATATAGAAAAAAGATTGGACGTTATTCTGGTTCGTCTTAATTTTTGTTCAACTATGTTTCAAGCGAGGCAACTAATAAATCATCAAAATATTTGTGTCAATCATAAAAAGGTAAATATTCCTGGGTTTCAAGTATCCAACGGTGATCTTATATCTATTCAGGAAAATTCTTTAGCTTTTTTCGAATCGAACATAAGACGAAATTTACAAACTAACCGAATAGGGAGAATGAAACCTAATCATTTAGAAGTTAATTATAAAACACTAAAAGCTGTGGTATTATACGAACCTCAACAAATACGATTTCCTTATAAAATAGATCTAGACCTTCTTGCTTGATTAAGAAAAACGAAAAATGAATATTTTTGTTGCAATTTCGTCCTGTCAGTTTCCTTTTTCTCCCGCCCCCCCCCTGATGATAGTCCCCCTCCTGGGGTGGGGCCCTCGTCGGCTCCTATCGTAGACTTGTACAGCTCATAGAATCCTGGGGGGGCGGGGGGGGGAGGGTAACTGAGGTGAGGCCAAATGTTGTGGTCGAAAACCAGATGAATTATCATCCTGACGATCCGAGATGGGTGGTGGAATAATGCGTTATGACGAAAGAAAGAGTTAAAATATATGATGGGAAAAAAAGAATTTTTTGTTTCATCGGAAGGGCCCAAAGGATACTTCTTTGGTTCCCCGAAAGAAAGGTCCTTTGTAATGGACCTGAAATGGCTTCTCCGCCAGCCGATACGGCCGGCTCGTGGATTCACGCCCACGGCCGGCGGCCCCCCCATTAAATAAAAATTCCAACGCGTTTATTTCTCCTAAATAATGAAAAGTCACTACTAAATTCATTTATTAGTAGTGACACCCTATGCGCCCTATGGTTTTCTTATTATATACGTATCTTCTATTATTAAGCTGTGCTTTCTCTATCCATATATGCTTTTGTATATTACTATTATTATTCCATGAAATAATTGATTTACTACATTCGAGTGGTAGAGGCACCGAAGGAGGTGCCTTCCCGATGCGAGGGGCTTATTATAGCCTATGTTTATTCTTATTGTAGCCTATGTTTATTATCGGGGCTCCTGCTCTCCGCGAGGAAGTTGGTTATGCGCTCGCGGCTGCTGTATGTTCGCAGCTTACAGCTAAGAGCTCACTGGAACTGCGAACAGGATACGGCATAGCTCACAGAAATCATCTGTGTACACTTGCAAATAAAATTCAGGATTCATATGCAGGCTGCTAGGGACCGGTTTTAATAAATATATTTATGAATCAAACCTTTCGGATTATACTCCTCCGGTTTATCAACCGAAATTCATGTATTAAAATTTGAAGTCTTCTTCACAAACCTTAATTTCTAAAGATTTAGTTAAGGAGATTGTAACCAACGCATATTGTTATAGTACTAATAGGGTTAAATATTTTAATAGTAAATTTGATGAGGCCTGTGATAGATGAGTTAACAGATTACAGTAAAGTGACTTGGAGGAATAGCGAAGCCGATCGGTGCAACCAACGATGGACCCATGAAAAATATATTAGAAGTTTCTGTCTCGATTCGGAATATGTTCGGAATGATTCCAATAGTACACTTTCTAAGTATGGTAAGTATTTCGTAGATTTTTTGACACACTCGGGGAGAATAATGTGTCAGGGGATTGGATGCTGGAGATAGAAAGAGGGTCAAAGATAGGAACCGAAGTTTTAATTCCATTTTCGGTAATAAGGTATTGTCTTACCGACTATTGATAGTGAGCATTGATCCGGGAGTGAATTCAAATCATATTATTTCGATTGAAGGTGAGCGGATTAATTCTACTTCTCTAACAGGTTGTATTTCAAGTATTTCGAAAAGTATGACGGGAGTTCCACTTCCTGAACCAGCGGACTGCCCAATGTACCACATTTATCTAATACCTTATTCCACTCTAGCCAAAATGCAAACATTTCGAGACTTTAATGAGATAAAGAAAGGAGTAAATTCGTGTCCAGGTTCATTCATTACAATGAGAGGTCGTACGGAGGGTAGTTAATATTGGAGGGTTTGAAGGGGGTCACGTGGGAGGTAGGTGAACTTACAAACCCTTGCATCGCTAGTTTAGTAACGGGGTTTATTGGATGAGTTTTAGGTTGAATTTTGAACGGGATTCTAATTCATAGGGGTTTAGTCGTGTCGACTATCTATGGTCGACGGATTTATTCCGACGTTATCTCTAAATGAGGTTTTTACTGTTGCCGAGGCCTTTAATAAATCTTCATAAAAAGTCCGTTTTGGAAACCCCGAGGACAATTGCACTTGTCTAGAGGTAGAATCTCAGCCATGGCGGCGGGTCTGCAGAAAGCTGCCGAGACCGTTGATACAAATAAATTAGTTGATTGGTTTCAAAGTAAGGTAATGTGTTCAAGTTGTAAAACTTTAAATGTAACCAAAATTTTGACAAGTTTAATTTAAGTATCCTTTCGGGAATCTCGAGTTGTATAAGTACGGTTCAACTCAGTACGAATTCGAGCATCGAATTGATAAGATTAAATTGACGGGAAATAGTTTAAATGGTGTGGATTCTTTGCCGCCCCGGTAGAACGTCTTTAATATGAAAACTTCTACCAATAGATATGTTAAAACAGAGCCGTTCGAGATTCATAATTCCAAATCGCTTGCAAATTTTGATAAATATGTTTATAGCTTTAATAGTAAGATCTAGCGGTCACGGCGGTTAAAGAGAAATGGGACGGCGGGGTCTGTTGTGACGACTTATTAATAATAGCTGCGAGATTATTACGGTTACCGTACCCAATCAGTAAAGTTTAATAGGAAGGTCCAGATTTTTTCTCTAAAGTGAAATGGGAACCCAAGGTATGCCCGGGGGGGGGGGGGGTTCGAGTGAAATGGATACAAACTTTATTATAACTAAAAGTCGTCGAACAATCGAATACAAGTTTATATTTTTAACTATTAAAGAGTTTTGAGATGATAAACGTTCTTAGAGCGCTTGATCCTGATTTAAAAGGTTTGGCTCTAGTTCTTGATGAAAAGGTTATGTCAACTCCACTTGACACCCAATTGTTATGTGTTTAAGGATACCCACGGACGGGAGATTGGGTACAAGTTCATAGGAATACGTTAGACAATGTGATGGGGATACGAAGTTTGATGAATAATCATGTATAAGGATCAGTTATCATATATAAGGGGTGAAATATGAAAAAGAGGTTGGGTTTGCCTACAAAAAATTTTTCCATTGAATGCACTGAAAGTTGCTTATAGAAAGGGTGAAAAAGCATCTACTTTTTCATTTACGGTAAAACGGATTGCCAGAAAATTGTTAAATTCGTGAGTCAGGCATTCGAAATATCATTAGACCCGAATTTGGTACAAAGACGTTAGTATCGTAGAGATAAAGATTTGTGTAGCCACGGAGAGTAAGTACCGTATGAATGAAAACTTTGTATGGTCATATCCAGAGAGCTTTCTCAAGCTCATTTTGCACTTGGTATAATTATTCGGATAGTTTTTATGCAGAATTATTTATGCCGTAATGTTAAGGTTTGGCTAGCCTTTACTGGTTCTGTAAAGTCAGCTATATAAGCGTGAAGAACTTCCGTTATTTAAGGGTAAATTATGCTTCTCATTTGTAGTCGTTACCGACCCCCTAGCCCGTCGTCAGAGTCCATGGGTGCTAGCTTTTCTTCTCGTACCGGTCATTAAATAAGTTAAAGGGTTTTTTTTGTTAAAACACGTGCTAACCAAAGGCCCGTAAGGAATGTGTTGGATTTCCAACTTCGCAAACTCGTAATCTGGTAACCACAGGGTCCTGTGGTTGGATTGTCTTTCTTTTATATATATACATCTTTATTTCATTCCCGTTATCGTAAAAACGAAAAAACACTCAAATTTTTTCGTTTTGGGGCTGAAACCCGAGGATGAAGCATCATATAAAATGTATGGAAATATTCGTGCAATTTTTTGTTCTCGGTGCCCCTTATTTTGAATTTCTTCCTAGTACGATGCCCGATTTAGTGATACGCAAGATGATTTATATTGTAAGTTTCTATAGGTTCAAATCCTATTTATGCGTAAATTAAATAATCATACTCAAAAAAAAGAGTTTGATCCTGGCTCAGAATGAACGCTAGCGATATGCTTAACACATGCAAGTCGAACGTTGCTTTCGTTGTTACGTGTTGAAGGTCGCATTCGGGGGAGAAACCCTTTTCTCCGAGCTGCTCAACTCAGTTGAGCCTGCGGCCTCCGATCAACCGTGAGAACCGTTGAAAACAAAGTGGCGAACGGGCGAGTAATATGTGGGAATCTGCCAAACAGTTTGGGCCAAATCCCGAATGAACGAAAGCTAAAAGGCGCTGTTTGATGAGCCCACAAAGCATCAGGTAGTTGGTTAGGTAAAGGCTGACCAAGCCAACGACGCTTAGCGGGTCTGTTAGGGCGATCCGCCGCACTGGGACTGAGACACGGCCCAGACTCCCACGGGAGGCTGCAGTGGGGAATCTTGGACAATGGGCGAAAGCCTGATCCAGCAATATGGCGTGAGTGAAGAAGGGCAATGCAGCTTGTAAAGCTCTTTCGTCGAGTATGCGATTATGACAAGACTCGAAGAAGAAGCCCCGGCTAACTCCGTGCCAGCAGCCGCGGTAAGACGGGGGGGGCAAGTGTTATTCGGAATGACTAGGCGTAAAGGGCACGTAGGCGGTGAATCCAGTTGGAAGTGAAAGTCGCCAGCTCAACTGGCGGAATGCTTTCAAAACCAATTTACTAGAGTAAGGTATAGAGGAAAGCGGAATTTCGTGTGTAGCGATAAAATGCAAAAATATACGAAGGAACGCCAAAAGCGAAGGCAGCTTTCTGGTTCTTTAACCGACGCTAAAGTGCGAAAGCATGGGGAGCAAACAGGATTAGATACCCTGGTAGTCCATGCTGTAAACGATGAGTGTTCGTTCTTGGTCTACTGATATTGCACCCTTTCGGTCCGACTTAAGCTCGGCTTAATGCTTAAATTACTGCAAAGGTAGTGTGACTCGATTGTTTCCTTCAAGTTCCAATAATCGTGAAAAATATGTGATGATCAGGGGCTGAGCTAACGCGTTAAACACTCCGCCTGGGGAGTACGGTCGCAAGGCTGAAACTCAAAGGAATTGACGGGGGCCTGCACAAGCGGTGGAGCATGTGGTTTAATTCGATTCAACGCGCAAAACCTTACCAGCCCTTGACATATGAATAAGTGTGCTTGTTCCTAACGGGATGGTACGGAAATTCATACAGGTGTTGCATGGCTGTCGTCAGCTCGTGTCTCGAGACGTTGGGTTAAGTCCTATAACGAGCGCAACCCTCGTTTTGTGTTGCTAAGACATGCTCTGGTTCAATCCTTGACCACTGGGGACTGACGAAGACTACGCCGTGAAAATGGAGGATACCAATGAGCTGAGTCTCTGCAAACGCCGTGTGGCCCATTCCGAAAAGAATATGACCATATACAAAGTTTCAATACGGTACTCTCCGACGAACGAAGCTCTCGGAGCATCGTACACTTCACACTGAGGAACTCAGTCTTAGTCAAAATGATTGACACTCCAAGCCATGTGCTGCACTCACAAAAAACTGCCAGTGATATACTGGAGGAAGGTGGGGATGACGTCAAGTCCGCATGGCCCTTATGGGCTGGGCTACACACGTGCTACAATGGCAATTACAATTGGAAGCAATGCTGTAAGGCGGAGCGAATCCAGAAAGATTGCCTAAGTTCGGATTGTTCTCTGCAACTCGAGAACATGAAGTTGGAATCGCTAGTAATCGCGGATCAGCATGCCGCGGTGAATAAGTACTCGGGCCCTGTACAAACTGCCCGTCAAACCATGGGAATTGGTTTCGCCCGAAGCAGCCAACCAAAGATCACCCATTACTCGGGGTGTTCCACGCCGTTGCTGAGTGCGGTCTGCTAGAGGCATTGGTGATCTCATGTAGGAGACCAAGGTTGGGCCATTGACTGAGGTTAAGTCGTAACAAGGTAGCCGCAGGGGAACCTGTGGCTGGATCGACTCCTTTTTTCTAATTCCATGAGAAGTGGCAAGTGTCGGAGAAATGAGAGAAAAAATCGACTTTACGAGCTTTCAATTTCCAATCTCGAATACGATGACGCAGCTACAAGGAAGGGGAATAGAAAAATCAAATTAAAATTTCATCATGATACTTTTTTATGTTCCTCTGGTTGGTTATCGCTCTTTTTCGGGTACTCCCGGTATACACGTGCCAGAAATCATCCCGTTCATTCTGCCGCCTCTTCAATAATCCCAGTTTCTATCAATACTTACGGCGGTTTAATCGCTTCGTTTTGACCTGCTATCATTTTTCCAGTGGTTCATGCAGGAGCTATCGCCGCTTCATCTTCGTTTGTTGCTATGATGTTATATACAGGAATAGAAGAAATTCAAATGTATTGCGCCCTGGTGGTGGCCCTATTTATTTCCTCGGAATCTTTCTAATCCCTTCCTTGCCTGCCTTTAAATTTCCAAGTCTTGCAAAAGGGTTTCACCGGCTAATCAGCTCAGTCGGCGGGGGTGGTGCGTCGGACGATGGCCCGGCGGCAGGCTCCGAAAACGAAGAGCGATATGGCAATCCCTTCATTTACCGGCGCCCTTAGTGAAACTGACACGTTACGCTCGGTGAGTCGGGGCATAGCGCGGCGGCGGGTAGGCTGCCCGCCGCCCCGGACAGCGAGGGGGGGGCACCGGGTTACCTGAAAGAAAGAAAAACTCGCGATTAGCCGCCGCTTCGGGTACCCCGGAGTTGGCAAGTCGGGCGGCGGGTCGCCCAACTGGGTTATGGGGTTGGGCAAGTCGGCCGCCGATATGGAGGAGCGGGCTTTGGAACCCTCCTTGGGCTAACAGAGAAAGCAAAAGGCGTCGACGTGAGACCCTGTCAAACTATCTATTGGGTTTTATCCCTTTTAATTTTTCACTCGCGGAGGTAACTCTCAAATCCAATCACGATTTGGAATTGGATAAAATGAAATTGGAGAACGAACATAAATTGGAAGAATGTGAAGCAGCAAGTCCGGTGGTCCTGATTCTGACAATTGTGATAGGGGAGCGGCCCGCTGCCGCCGCACCCTCGGAACCTATCGATGATTCGTGGAGAGCTCGGCTCGAGTCGTTTTAGGACCTTCGGGCAGCTTTCCTTATCCCACCGCCATGGACTCGGTAATTGCAATGTTATTAAACTGCAGCATCATCCTTTTATTGAGCTGAGCTTCTTCAGTATTTCTCTACCTCTCATCCCCTTGTTAGTGCGCTAGTTTATAGAGACAATTCTACCGGTTGCTTTTAAATACGACGTGGCTCGTTCAGCGAATTCTATACCATACAAAGGCTTCCGTGCCCGGAATATGGGCTGGTCTTCCAGCTTCGATTCATTGGCGCCAGCTATGGCAAATCATCAAAGTTTTTTGGGCTGTGCACGGGGAGTGGACTGGAGGACGGGGGCTGTATAGGCTTCTTATTTAATGGCTATTATAAAAAAAAGCATGCAGATGCTTACGCTGGACGGAATAGTTTCGACTCATATGTTTCTGTAGTAGCAGGGATTTCTTGTTTCTTTGTAGTGGTTTTTCCTACTCCAACTAGTGAAAACAAGCGTGCTCCAAGTCCTTGGGCTGTTGAACAGAATTCAACGACACTTGAATGGATGGTCCCAAGCCCTACATCATTTAATACTTTCGAGGAACTTACAGGTATCCTTCGAAGACCCATTTGTGCAACTTAAGCATTGATGAACCGACGGCCGTGCCCCAGACGGAGGCCCTCCAAACCTTCTTTCAGCCGTCGCTCGTCCGACATTGCTTACGCACCCTTTAACCCACCCCAAGAGGGAAGAGTGCCCAACCAGAGCCCGCTGGCTCAATTCGCCGTAGGCCGGGCGGGGCAATCAAGCTTATTTATAAAGACCCGTCTTGCAGCCTTCGTGATGGCCGCTTACTTTTCTTCGGGCTATGCGATCATAGCCGCCTAGATAGGGAAAGGCACGGGGGGGGCGTAAAGCGAATTCTAACCCGACAACTAGGAAGCGGTAGATTATTGCACCAGCGGGATCATAATCAGCATGTCGGAATAGTTTAGTAGGGTAGAACAGCGGGATCATAATTCGCACACGGGGGTTCGAATCCCTCTTCCGATAGGCGAAAAACATAAAAATAATTTATTATTCTTTCCAAAATAATATAATAATAAAATAAATTAGATTATTTTTTTGAAAAGGAAAAATTTTTGGAGCCGGGCACTATGGTAAGATGCGAAAACACCCGATCCCATTTCGACCTCGACATGTGAAATCGTCTTAGACCATATGTACTGATTCATCAATTTCGGGAGACATGGTCCACGCCCGGGCAACGCACTTTATCGGAGGGAAATATACGACCAAAATAGAATTACTGGAATAAAAAAATGCTATTAGACAAACGCAGATAGCTTACTAAAAAAATACGACCATATCCCGGAAACTCTAGTCCAGGCGGGGATGAGATAAACATGCTAGTGGGTTAAAGCTCACTTTGTTGATCCTTCCACGACGAAATAGCTGAAAAGGGAGGGTACTGAGACCGACTCCTTTGGTTTTACGGGGCTTTACGAACTCGTTGTATGAATTCGCACAAGGGGCGCGCGCGGTGGTAAACAATCAATCCCGATGGTTGGGGGAGGGGGAGCGAAGTATAGAGCTTCGCGATAGCGCGGAGGGGCCACCCAGGGTGAAAGCTCGATCTAGTCAAAAAATGGTGGGTTTGCAGAGTTTTCGAGGAGTAGTCAAGCAGGTTCAATTCCTAGAGTATCCAAGTGATATGCCTAGTTGGCTGTAGAGCAGGTTCAATTCCTACCGTATCAAAAAGAATGCATTGGATGGATGCCTAGGCATTGATAGGGATGGACGCTTTCAAAGGCGAAACGCCATGGGGAGATATCGTCTGTGATCCATGGGTCTCCGATTGGGAAACCGTATCCAGGCGAAAGCTAGCATTAGTGTGCTGCGCTACGCCTTGGACTTTCACAACTTAGCGAACTGAAACATCTAAGTAGCTAAAGGAAAGGAAATCAACCGAGACTCCGTTAGTAGCGGCGAGCGAAAGCGGATTAGGCTTCTCTCTTCATTCAATTTGTTGAGAATTTAATGATGGAAAAACTATTAAGGGAATTGTGAAAAAGATTGGAAAATCTTGCCAAAGAAGGCGATAGCCCTGTAGCACATTCTTCCATTGGTTTTATTGGATAAGTAAAACGCGGATACCGTGTTTGAATTTCGATCGCTTCTACGCGAGCGACCAAGGGGGACCACCCTCTAAGCCTAAGTATTCCTTAATGACCGATAGCGTACAAGTACCGTGAGGGAAAGGTGAAAAGAACCCTAAGAAAGGGAGTGAAATAGAAAACCTGAAATCCGATGCAAACAATCAGTCGAAGGAAGCTGGCTAAGTATAGAAAACTTCCCACTCCAACGGCGTACCTTTTGCATAATGGGTCAGCGAGTAAATGGAAACAGCGAGCTTGAGCCATTAGGTGTAGGCGCAATGAAGTTGAATATTCTAGTTGTTTCTATTTGACCCGAAAAAAATTGAGCTATCCATGAGCAGGTCGAAGGGGCCCTAATCGGGCCTTGGAGGACCGAACCCACGCCTGTGGCAAAAGGCGGGGATGACTTGTGGATAGGGGTGAAAGGCCGTGCGACTTGAAGGGCATTAGACAATGCAAATGGCCCTGTGGGTGGGGCAACGCCCGACGAACTTCTCCCCCCCGGTCTTACTCCGGGCCAGGGACCCCAGCAGCAGGGCCACTGCCATCCTAGCCGACGGGATGCTCCTACTTCACCATGCACTTCCGGTAACGGGTAGGTATGAAGCGTGGGGAACAATGTAAGAAGTGTATGTTACAGCATATAACCTGCTAGGAGTGGCAAGACCACGGATCAACGCGAGTGAACTGTGCGACGACACTTCGTAAATAACCACCTACGAGCTTTATAGTCATTTCGTAGGCCCGGGATGTGATTTAGGACACGATGGGCTTTTGCGTGCCTCGATTGGCGAAAGATCACTGGAGTATAGCACAGGATCGTGAAATCTTGTAATAGAGTCAACGTGTCAACAGGGTAAACCCAATGGGCTCCCTTTCGGGAGGTTTGGTCGTGAGATTAGATACCGCCCAGTGGGCAGAAGACGATACAAAAGGCGAGGGCTTACCTATCACGGGTTA